GTTTCGCTTCTTCCTCGGAGAAACACGATCAAACAATTCCCAACCATGGTCCTTGCGGATCGGATCATCCATATAGGATACAAAAAGAAACTCCAGATATTTGATATCTTTCTCTTTGAATGAGATCTCAATTCCAGCTACTGTTTCATTAGATATCTTACAACTAGAATCCCTCTTTTTTCCGATCCAGTTCCTCCACCACCGCGAACCCCAGTTAGATTCAGGCATGATACACTTTTTAGTTATTGGGAGGACCCAAGTACTCTCTTTCGGATCCATGAAACAACTCTCAGAGATCTTTTTCCTTTTTGGAAGATACAGGAGCGAAACAATCAACCTATTGATATTGGGAGACCAAAAAGATTCTTCCAATGTATCATTTCTGGGTCCAATGGAATTCATAGGTATAGGAAGAAGCCCCATCAAATAGAGATTTTTTCTTTCGACCATATTTCGATTGTTAATACGATATATAAGGACCGCTACTACAAGCAGTACTACACCTTTGATCGTGAAATATCGATTGCTTGTTGAACCCTGTGAATCACGTGAAAGCAGGACACTCCAAGTTTGGGGGCCAAGGAGTTTCACAAAACGTTCTTGGTGGAAAAAAATGTGAGTGAAAGACACCACTGAATCGAATTTGGTCCATGAATCTAAGAAATAGCGAGAATTCTTGATCTCTCTCAATATCTCTCTCAATTCAAAAATACAGGATTTGAATTGATGCCGTTTCATTGATTTCTCCTAAACGAAAGATTATATTTCAATTGAAATCCACTTACACAAAGACAGCCCCCGTTGATGACGAGTCTCCGCGAAGCATCCATGGCTGAATGGTTAAAGCGCCCAACTCATAATTGGCAAATTCGTAGGTTCAATTCCTGCTGGATGCACGCGAATTGGAACGTTCAATAATAGAATTGGCTCCGTATCAACGGAATCTCATCATCCATAGATAACTAATTGGTATATTCATACTATAAGAATAAGATAGAAACGGTAGAAACGGTAAGAATTCTAATTCTTATAGATACTGGAACTCATAGGGAAGAAAATGGATTTATGGATGGAATCAAATATGCAGTATTTACAGAAAAAAGTATTCGGTTATTGGGGAACAATCAATATACTTCTAATGTCGAATCAGGATCAACTAGGACAGAAATAAAGCATTGGATCGAACTCTTCTTTGGTGTCAAGGTAGTAGCTATGAATAGCCATCGACTCCCGGGAAAGGGTAGAAGAATGGGACCTATTATGCGACATACAATGCATTACAGACGTATGATCATTACGCTTCAACCGGGTTATTCTATTCCACCTCTTATAGAGAAAAGAACTTAAATAAAAAAATAAATACTTAATAACATGGCCATACATTTATACAAAACTTCTACCCCTAGCACACGCAAAGGAGCCGTAGACAGTCAAGCGAAATCCAATCCACGAACAAATTTGATCTATGGACAGCATCGTTGTGGTAAAGGTCGTAATGCCAGAGGAATCATTACCGCAAGGCATAGAGGGGGAGGTCATAAGCGTCTATACCGTAAAATCGATTTTCGACGGAATGCAAAAGACATATCTGGTAGAATCGTAACCATAGAATACGACCCTAATCGAAATGCATACATTTGTCTCATACACTATGGGGATGGTGAGAAGAGATATATTTTACATCCCAGAGGGGCTATAATTGGAGATACCATTGTTTCTGGTACAGAAGTTCCTATATCAATGGGAAATGCCCTACCTTTGAGTGCGGTTTGAACTATTGATTTACGTAATTGGAAGTAACCAATTAGGTTTACGACAAAACCTAGAAATCGATCACTGATCCAATTTGAGTACCTCTACGGGATAGACCTCAACAGAAAACTGAAGAGTAACGGCAGCAGGTGATTGAGTTCAGTGGTTCCTCATATAAAATTATTGACTCTAGAGATATGGTAATATGGAGAAGACAAAATTGTTTGAAGCACGGATAGAACCGGAAGCGCCCCTTGTTTCAAAGAGAGGAGGATGGGTTATTCACATTTCATTTGATGGTCAGAGGCGAATTGAAAGCTAAGCAGTGGTAATTCTAAAGATCCCCCGGGGGAAAAATAGAGATGTCTCCTACGTTACCCGTAATATGTGGAATGGAAGTATCGACGTAATTTCATAGAGTCATTCGGTCTGAGTGCTACATGAAGAACATAAGCCAGATGACGGAATGGGGAGACCTAGGATGTAGAAGATCGTAGCATGAGTGATTCGGCAGATTTGGATTCCTATATATCCACTCATGTGGTACTTCATCATACGATTCATATAAGATCCATCTGTCTAGATATCATCATCTACATCCAGAAAGCCGTATGCTTTGGAAGAAGCTTGTACAGTTTGGGAAGGGGTTTTTATTGATCAAAAAGAAGAATCTACTTCAACCGATATGCCCTTAGGCACGGCCATACATAACATAGAAATAACACTTGGAAAGGGTGGACAATTAGCTAGAGCAGCAGGTGCTGTAGCGAAACTGATTGCAAAAGAGGGTAAATCGGCCACATTAAGATTACCATCTGGAGAGGTTCGTTTGATATCCAAAAACTGCTCAGCAACAGTCGGACAAGTGGGTAATGTCGGGGCGAACCAGAAAAGTTTGGGTAGAGCCGGATCTAAATGTTGGCTAGGTAAGCGTCCTGTAGTAAGAGGAGTAGTTATGAACCCTGTAGACCATCCCCATGGAGGTGGTGAAGGGAGGGCCCCGATTGGTAGAAAAAAACCCACAACTCCTTGGGGTTATCCCGCGCTTGGAAGAAGGAGTAGGAAAAGGAATAAATATAGTGATATTTTTATTCTTCGTCGCCGTAAATAGAAAGAGAAAGAAAAAGTAATGAATGATGTGAAATCAAATTCAATCAAACAAATCGGTTTTTTCGTCTTCACAAAATGAAAAAATGAAAAGAAGGGGGAGTAATCACTTGTGGCCCGTTCATCTAAAAAAAATCCTTTTGTAGCTAATCACTTATTAAGTAAAATTGAGAAGCTCAACAAGGCAGAGGAAAGAAGTATAATAGTAACTTGGTCCCGGGCATCCACCATTATATTTGCAATGGTCGGTCATACAATTGCTGTTCATAACGGAAAGGAGCATTTACCTATTTATATAACGGAGCGTATGGTGGGTCACAAATTGGGAGAATTCGCGCCTACTCTGACTTTCCGGGGACACGCGAAAAACGATAATAGATCTCGGCGATAATATTAATATAGCTAATGTATTAATGTAATAAAAAGTGAAATGAGTGCTCTCATGATTTATTCTTATTTTTATTGGTGTGTGTGAGGTAAAACCCTATGATAAAGAAGACCTCGGGTACAGAAATACGAGCTTTAGCTCGACATATAGGTATGTCTGCTCAAAAAGCACGAAGGGTAATTGATCAAATTCGCGGTTGCTCCTATGAGCAAACACTCATGATACTGGAACTCATGCCTTATCGAGCATGTTACCCCATTTTCAAATTAGTTTATTCCGCAGCAGCAAATGCTAGTCACAATAGGGGTTTGAAAGAAGCTGACTTATTTATTAGTAAAGCCGAAGTCAACGAAGGTGTTATCGTCAAAAGGTTAAAACCGCGAGCTCGGGGACGTAGTTACCCAATAAAAAGACCCACCTGTCATATAACTATTGTATTGAGCGAAAGACCTAACTTCAATTTTAAAAATATTTGATTTTCAAAACATTACTTTTAGTTTAGAAAGAGAATATTGGTAGGTAGATATGGGACAGAAAATAAATCCACTTGGTTTCAGACTTGGTACAACCCAAAGTCATCGTTCCTTTTGGTTCGCACAACCAAAAAATTATTCCAAAGGTCTCCAGGAAGATGAAAAAATACGGGATTGTATCAAGAATTATGTACAAAAACATATGAGAATATCCTCAGGTTTTGAAGGAATTGCACGTATAGATATTAAAAAAAGAATCGATTTGATCCAAGTCATAATTCATATTGGATTCGCCAATATGTTAATAGAGGGTAGAGCCCGAGGAATCGAAGAATTACAGACTAATATACAAAAAAGCTTTCATTCTGTGAACCGAAGACTCAACATTGCTATCGCAAGAGTTGCAAGACCTTACGGGCAACCTAATATTCTTGCAGAATATATCGCTCTGCAATTAAAGAATAGAGTTTCCTTTCGAAAGGCAATGAAAAAAGCTATTGAATTAGCTGAACAAGCGGATGCAAAGGGAATTCAGGTACAAATTGCAGGACGTCTCAATGGAAACGAAATTGCCCGCGTTGAATGGATTAGAGAAGGTAGGGTTCCCCTACAGACCATTCGAGTTAAAATTGATTATTGTTCCTATCCAGTTCGAACTATCTATGGAGTATTAGGGATAAAAATTTGGATATTTTTGGATGAAGAGTAATGGCTCCTTTCTTGCGATTCTATTCATGGATAAGTATCCATGGACAGGGCAAAAAACTCAATTTAGTTTAGGTCTTTTTCCGTTTAGTCAAAACGAATCAATTATATATGTTTGAATAACAATTCGATTTACCACTTTGATATGATAGAATTGCTATGCTTAGTGTGTGACTCGTTGGGACTAAAAGAAAGAATTGGACCCTATCTAATATAAATTAATAACCAGCTCATTGCTTCGTATTCTCAAGATCCAAGGAATCGGTCATTATATGAGATAATAATCATATATTTGTAGCAACTGAAATCCTTTTTCAATAACTTTTTCAATAAAGTAAAAATGAATCTTGATTGATTGTGTAAGTTGTGAAACCAAAAAAGAGGGATGCGGATGAATGGAAAGATGAGAGAAAGGGAGAAGGGGAAAAGAAATGATATATTATTCCAATATGTATGGTCTATGAATCATCTCAGAAAGGGCAATGTGATAAGGCATCATATACTATAATATAATTCAATTCATCTATAATTTAGATAGATTTCATAGGAAAAAATAAAGAGCATTGAGTCGATAGAGACTGAGGAGATTGACTCAGGGACAGATTAAATTAGAAGCTCCATTGCAGAATTCAGACCTCGACATTAATGGAGGAGAAGCTATGGGAACGACGGAACCTGTGACTGCGGAGGATTCGATTGAAAACGAATCCTAATGATTCACTGGACGGGATGGCGGAACGCGCCGGGAGCGAACTGATTTCTTCAAAGAGGTTATGGAGAGACCCTACGAATAAAGCAGATAAATATAAAAGAGTAAATATTCGCCCGCGAAATTTCATTCATTAAATAATCCTAATATTATTTATCGTTTATTTATCGTTTCATTCGCGAGGAGCTGGATGAGAAGAAACTCTCATGTCCGGTTCTGTAGTAGAGATGGAATTGAGACACTACCATCAACTATAACCCCAAAAGAACCAGGTTTCGTAAACAACATAGAGGAAGAATGAAAGGAGTATCTTATCGGGGCAATCGTATTTGTTTCGGTAGATATGCGCTTCAGGCACTTGAACCCGCTTGGATCACATCTAGACAAATAGAAGCAGGGCGCCGCGCAATGACACGATATGCCCGTCGTGGCGGAAAAATATGGGTACGTATATTCCCCGACAAACCCGTTACACTAAGACCCGCGGAAACACGTATGGGTTCGGGTAAGGGATCTCCCGAATATTGGGTATCCGTCGTTAAACCGGATCGAATACTTTATGAAATGGGCGGAGTATCAGAAACCGTAGCCAGAGCCGCTATGGAAATAGCGGCGCGCAAAATGCCTATACGAACAAAATTCGTTATTGCGGAATAGGGATATCGGACCAAAGGAATATTTATGAATGATGAAAAATATAATCTATAATCGCTGGTTTACTTATTTCTGGACAGAAAATTTGCTTTTCCCCCTCGCCTCTTGCATTGAAAGAACTCAAATAAAAGAAAGATGATTCAACCTCAGACCCTTTTGAATGTAGCGGACAACAGCGGAGCTCGAAAACTGATGTGTATTCGAATCATAGGAGCTAGTAATTACCGATATGCTCATATCGGTGACGTTATTGTTGCTGTAATCAAAGAAGCAGTGCCAAATATGCCCCTGGAAAGATCAGAAGTAATCAGAGCTGTAATTGTACGTACATGTAAAGAACTCAAGCGCGACAACGGTATGATAATCCGGTATGATGACAATGCAGCAGTTGTCATTGATCAAGAAGGAAATCCAAAAGGCACCCGAGTTTTTGGTTCAATTGCTCGTGAATTGAGACAGTTAAATTTCACTAAGATAGTCTCATTAGCTCCCGAAGTATTATAAATAATGAACGCTAGTAGACGAGACAATGGTGTAGTAGGGTCTTTGAAATGGATCAATTAGTAGATTATGTCTCAGGCATATACCTTTAATGAAAAAGAAAAAAAGAAACATGTTGATTATATCAAAGAAAAAAAATGATAGTTCGTCATGGGTAGAGACACTATTGCCGATATAATAACTTATATAAGAAATGCTGACATGGATAAAAAAGGAACAGTTCGAATACCATCCACTAATATTACCGAAAACATTGTTAAAATACTTCTACGAGAGGGTTTTATCGAAAATGTTAGGAAGCACCGGGAAAACAACAAGGATTTCTTGGTTTTAACTCTACGACATAGAAGAAATAGGAAAAGAGCATATAGAAATATTTTAAAGCGTATCAGCAGACCTGGTCTGCGAATCTATTCCAACTCTCAACGAATTCCTAGGATTTCAGGCGGGATAGGGGTTGTAATTCTTTCTACTTCTAGAGGTATAATGACAGATCGAGAAGCTCGACTAGAAAGAATTGGAGGAGAAATTTTGTTTTATATATGGTGAGGTGATCCATCTGGTATACGAATTTGATACGTAACTTCCTATTTATGAAAAAGAGAGTAGAGGTGGGTTGTCTAATGTCACTCCTCCTCCATTAGTTAATACTTCAAGGAGGTTACCTGGAATGAAAGAACAAAAATTGATCCATGAAGGTTTAATTACTGAATCACTTCCCAATGGCATGTTCTGGGTTCGCTTAGATAACGAAGACCTGGTTCTAGGTTATGTTTCAGGGCGGATACGACGTAGTTTTATACGAATACTACCAGGAGATAGAGTAAAAATAGAAGTCAGCCGTTATGATTCAACAAGGGGACGTATAATTTATAGACTTCGCAATAAAGATTCAAACGATTAGGTGTTTCAATTTTCATGGGGATAAATTTTGAGGCTCAAACACTAACTTAAGGTTAATTAAAGAAAAGAGACTTATTTTCTTTCAAAGAGTAGATTCGGAGGAACAACAAATATGAAAATAAGAGCTTCTGTTCGTAAGATTTGTGAAAAATGTCGACTGATCCGTAGGCGAGGACGAATTATAGTAATTTGTTCTAATCCGAAACATAAACAGAGACAGGGATAATATTTATAAAAAAGAACTTAACTTTCTAAGAGACCTAATGGACAAATAAATAAAGGATTTGTTTTCACATGAAATGGATATA